GTCCCTGTAGCTTAAACCTAAAGCATAGCACTGAAGATGCTAAGACGACACTCACAAAATGTCCATGGACAAAAGACTTAGTCCTAACCTTACCGTTGATTATTGCCAAACATATACATGCAAGTATCCGCATCCCAGTGTAAATGCCCTCACCCACCTTACCAAGATAAGAGGAGCAGGTATCAGGCACACTACAAACTGCAGCCCAAGACACCTTGCCCAGCCACACCCCCACGGGTACTCAGCAGTAATTAATATTAAGCAATAAGTGTAAACTTGACTTAGTTATGGCAACCTTTAGGGCTGGTTAATCTTGTGCCAGCCGCCGCGGTCATACAAGAAACCCAAATTAACGGTAACACGGCGTAAAGAGTGGCATAACGATATCACCCTAACTAAGACCAAAACACAACTGAGCTGTCATAAGCGTAAGATGTGCAGAAGAACACCCAAAAAAAGATCTTAGTCAACATGACTCACTCACTGCCACGAAAGCTAAGATGCAAACTGGGATTAGATACCCCACTATGCTTAGCCATAAATCTAGACACTTCCCCTCACTAGAGTGTCCGCCTGAGAACTACGAGCACAAACGCTTAAAACTCTAAGGACTTGGCGGTGCCTCAAACCCACCTAGAGGAGCCTGTTCTGTAATCGATAATCCACGATACACCCGACCGCCCTTCGCCCAACTCAGCCTACATACCGCCGTCGCCAGTTCACCTAGCCTGAAAGAACAACAGTGAACACAATAGCCTTAACCACGCTAACAAGACAGGTCAAGGTATAGCCCACAGGGCGGAAGAAATGGGCTACATTTTCTAGCTTAGGAAACCACGAAAAGGGGGATGAAACTCCCCATAGAAGGCGGATTTAGCAGTAAAGCTGGACCATAACACCACCTTAAAGACGGCTCTGAGGCACGTACATACCGCCCGTCACCCTCCTCGTAAGCTACATGCGCAAGTAATTAACACCAACTCTCAGCCAAAGATGAGGTAAGTCGTAACAAGGTAAGTGTACCGGAAGGTGCACTTAGCATACCAAGGCATAGCTATAACAACAAAGCGCTCAGCTTACACCTGAGAGATATCTGCAACTACACAGATTGTCTTGAGGCCTCATCTAGCCCAACCAACACTCAATCAACAATTAAAAAATTATTGCAAGCCTCTAACTAAAACATTCTAACAACTTAGTATAGGCGATAGAAAAGAACTACTTGGCGCTATAGCAAGTCCGTACCGTAAGGGAAAGATGAAATAATAATGAAAACCTCAAGCCAGAAATAGCAAAGACCAATCCTTGTACCTTTTGCATCATGATTTAGCAAGAACAACCAAGCAAAATGAATTTCAGCTTGCCCCCCCGAAACCCAAGCGAGCTACTTACAAGCAGCTATTTAGAGCGAACCCGTCTCTGTTGCAAAAGAGTGGGACGACTTGTTAGTAGAGGTGAAAAGCCAACCGAGCTGGGTGATAGCTGGTTGCCCGTGAAATGAATTTAAGTTCACCCTTGGTTCTCCCCTAACGGACATTTACCCACCTACATTGTAGCCAACCAAGAGCAACTTAAAGGAGGTACAGCTCCTTTAAAAAAGAATACAACCTCCCCTAGCGGATAAACTCCATATTGCCTAAACCTGTGGGCCTTTAAGCAGCCACCAACAAAGAATGCGTCAAAGCTCTTTTATTAAAAACATACGAACAACATGACTCCCTCTGCCTTAACGGGCCAACCTATGCCAATAGAAGAATTAATGCTAAAATGAGTAACTTGGGACCACTCATCCCTCTATCAGCGCAAGCTTACATCTATACATTATTAACAGACATAAAATACTCAAACCTAAACAAGAACATGTATCCATTAAACCTGTTGACCCCACTCAGGAGCGCTTACCAGAAAGATTAAAATCTACAAAAGGAACTAGGCAAACCCGAGGCCCGACTGTTTACCAAAAACATAGCCTTCAGCTAAACAAGTATTGAAGGTGATGCCTGCCCAGTGACATCACGTTTAACGGCCGCGGTATCCTAACCGTGCGAAGGTAGCGCAATCAATTGTCCCATAAATCGAGACTTGTATGAACGGCTAAACGAGGTCTCAACTGTCTCTTGTAGATAATCAGTGAAATTGATCTCCTCGTGAAAAAGCGAGGATAATAACATAAGACGAGAAGACCCTGTGGAACTTAAAAATCAACAGTCACCTCTTCAACACAAAACCTGCTAGGCCCACCAACCCAGGGAGTGCTGACTGACATTTTTTGGTTGGGGCGACCTTGGAGAACAGCAAAACCTCCAAACAAAAGACCACACATCTTAACTAAGTGCCACCCCTCAAAGTACTAACAGTAACCAGACCCAGTACATACCTGATCAATGAACCAAGCTACCCCAGGGATAACAGCGCAATCCCCTCCAAGAGCCCTTATCGACGAGGGGGATTACGACCTCGATGTTGGATCAGGACATCCTAATGGTGCAGCCGCTATTAAGGGTTCGTTTGTTCAACGATTAACAGTCCTACGTGATCTGAGTTCAGACCGGAGCAATCCAGGTCGGTTTCTATCTATGAATGACTCTTCCCAGTACGAAAGGACAGGAAAAGTGGGGCCAATGCAACAAGTATGCCTCTCTCCCAAGTAATGAACCCAACTGAATTACAAAGAGACACCCAAACTACCCCATCCTAGAAAAGGATTGCTAGCGTGGCAGAGCCTGGCAAATGCAGAAGGCTTAAGCCCTTTATCCAGAGGTTCAAATCCTCTCCCTAGCTCTCTCTAGATGGCATGACCTCAACCTATAACACACCTTACCATATCCCTCTCCTACATCATCCCAATCCTAATTGCGGTAGCCTTCCTAACCCTAGTAGAACGAAAAGTACTAAGCTACATACAAGCTCGCAAAGGACCCAACATTGTTGGCCCATTTGGACTTCTTCAGCCAATAGCAGATGGAGTTAAGTTGTTCATTAAAGAACCGATCCGTCCATCAACATCCTCCCCCCTCCTGTTCATTATTACCCCAATGCTCGCCCTACTGCTAGCCATAACAATCTGAATCCCATTACCCCTCCCATACTCCCTTGCCGACTTAAACCTTGGCCTGCTCTTTCTCCTAGCAATGTCAAGCCTAGCAGTCTACTCAATCCTATGATCAGGGTGAGCCTCCAACTCCAAATACGCCCTGATTGGGGCCTTACGAGCAGTCGCCCAGACCATCTCTTACGAAGTAACCCTGGCCATCATTCTTCTCTCAGTCATTATTTTGACTGGAAGCTACACCCTTAATACCCTGGCTACAGCCCAAGAACCCCTATACCTAGTCTTTTCATCCTGACCCCTAGCCATAATATGATACATTTCCACTCTCGCCGAGACAAACCGAGCACCATTTGACCTAACAGAAGGAGAATCAGAACTAGTATCCGGATTCAATGTAGAATACGCCGCCGGCCCCTTTGCTTTGTTTTTTCTCGCTGAATATGCCAACATTATGCTTATAAATGCCCTGACCTCTATTCTATTCTTCAACCCCAGCACACTCCATCCACCCATCGAACTATTCCCAATTGTATTAGCCATGAAAACCCTCCTCTTGTCTTCAGGGTTTTTATGAATTCGCGCCTCCTACCCCCGATTCCGCTACGACCAACTCATGCACCTCTTATGAAAAAACTTCCTACCACTAACCCTAGCGCTGTGCCTCTGACACACCAGCATGCCCATCTGCTATGCAGGCCTGCCCCCTTACTTAAGGTTCTCACTTAAGGAAATGTGCCTGAATGTCAAAGGATCACTATGATAAAGTGAACATAGAGGTACACTAACCCTCTCATTTCCTGATCCCTTAGAAAAATGGGAGTCGAACCCATACAAAAGAGATCAAAACTCTTCATACTTCCTTTATATTATTTCCTAATAAGGTCAGCTAAGTAAAGCTATCGGGCCCATACCCCGAAAATGATGGTTTGACTCCTTCCCTTATTAGTGAACCCCTATGCCAAACTAACATTCCTTGTAAGCCTTGCTCTTGGAACAACTATCACCATTTCAAGCAACCACTGAATGACAGCCTGATGTGGACTTGAAATTAACACCCTGGCCATCATCCCCCTAATCTCAAAATCTCACCATCCTCGAGCCATTGAAGCAGCAATTAAATACTTCTTAACTCAAGCCGCCGCCTCCACGCTACTACTATTCTCAAGTATGGTCAATGCCTGACACACGGGCCAATGAGACATCACCCAATTAAGTGACTCTACATCATCTATGCTACTAACAACAGCCGTAGCAATAAAACTCGGCCTAGTACCATTTCACTTCTGATTCCCAGAAGTACTACAAGGCTCCCCGCTAACCACTGCTATACTTCTATCAACGGTAATAAAATTCCCCCCAATCTCTATTCTATTCCTCACATCACATTCGCTAAACCCCACCCTACTAACTACAATGGCAATTGCCTCTGCCACACTAGGAGGATGAATAGGCTTAAATCAAACACAGATCCGAAAAATCCTAGCCTTCTCATCAATCTCCCATCTAGGATGGATAACCATTGCCCTCATCTATAACCCCAAACTAACACTGTTAACCTTCTACCTATACTGCATTATAACCAGTGCTGTGTTCTTAACTCTTAACACCACAAAATCCCTTAAACTATCAACAATAATAACCTCCTGAGCAAAAACACCCACATTAAACGCAGCGCTAATAATGACACTGCTGTCATTAGCAGGCTTGCCCCCCCTAACAGGGTTTCTACCTAAATGGCTCATCATCCAAGAGCTATCTAAACAAGAAGTAACTACCTCTGCCACAATCATCGCTGTCTTGTCGCTGCTGGGACTGTTTTTCTACCTTCGTTTAGCCTACTACTCAACAATTACGCTTCCACCCAACCCCACAAACCATATAAAGCAATGGCACACCAACAAACCCTCGAACACTTCAATTGCCATGCTCACCTCTCTATCAGCCCTCTTACTCCCCCTGTCCCCAATAATCCTCGCCTCCATCTAGAAACTTAGGATAAGCCCCAAACCAAAGGCCTTCAAAGCCTTAAATAAGAGTTAAACCCTCTTAGTTTCTGCTAAGACTCGCAGGCTATTAACCTGCATCTTCTGAATGCAACTCAGATACTTTAATTAAGCCAGAGCCTTAACCTAGATAGATGGGCCTCGATCCCACATCCTCCTAGTTAACAGCTAGGCGCTCAAACCAGCGAGCTTCAATCTACCCAGACCCTGACACATATCTAATGTGCATTAATGAATTTGCAATTCATCGTGAACTTCACTACAAGGCCGATAAGAAGAGGAATTGAACCTCTGTAAAAAGGACTACAGCCTAACGCCTATAACACTCAGCCATCTTACCCGTGACCTTTATTAACCGATGACTATTCTCAACCAACCACAAAGACATTGGCACTTTATACCTAATCTTCGGAGCATGGGCTGGAATAGTTGGAACTTCCCTTAGCCTACTAATTCGAGCAGAACTTGGCCAACCAGGCACTCTACTCGGAGACGACCAAATTTATAATGTAATCGTCACTGCTCATGCCTTCGTAATAATCTTCTTTATAGTTATACCAATCATGATCGGAGGATTTGGAAACTGACTAATTCCCCTTATAATCGGAGCCCCAGACATAGCATTTCCTCGTATAAACAACATAAGCTTCTGACTCCTACCACCATCATTCTTACTACTCCTTGCCTCCTCCACAGTAGAAGCAGGCGCCGGCACAGGATGAACCGTATACCCACCTTTAGCTGGCAACTTAGCTCATGCAGGAGCATCAGTAGACCTAGCCATCTTCTCCCTTCACCTGTCAGGCGTTTCATCAATCCTGGGGGCAATTAACTTCATCACTACCGCAATCAACATAAAACCGCCCGCACTATCACAGTATCAAACCCCACTATTTGTCTGATCCGTCCTTATCACCGCCGTTCTACTCCTCCTCTCACTCCCAGTGCTCGCCGCTGGAATCACCATGTTACTTACAGATCGAAACCTAAATACCACATTCTTTGACCCAGCCGGAGGAGGAGACCCCATCTTATACCAACATCTATTCTGATTCTTCGGACACCCCGAAGTGTACATCCTCATCCTTCCAGGATTTGGAATTATCTCCCACGTAGTAACCTACTACACAGGGAAAAAAGAACCATTTGGGTATATAGGAATAGTATGGGCTATACTGTCAATCGGCTTCCTAGGCTTCATCGTATGGGCCCATCACATATTCACAGTAGGCATAGATGTGGACACACGAGCATACTTTACATCCGCCACAATAATCATCGCCATCCCTACCGGAATCAAGGTCTTCAGCTGACTGGCTACACTGCACGGCGGGACAATCAAATGAGACCCGCCGATGCTATGGGCCCTAGGATTTATCTTCCTGTTCACTGTAGGAGGACTCACTGGAGTAGTCCTAGCAAACTCTTCACTAGACATTGCCCTCCATGACACATACTACGTAGTTGCTCATTTCCACTATGTACTATCAATAGGAGCCGTATTCGCCATTTTAGCAGGATTTACACACTGATTCCCACTATTCACAGGATTCACATTACACCCTACTTGAGCTAAAGCCCACTTCGGAGTCATATTCGCAGGAGTAAACCTAACCTTCTTCCCACAGCACTTCCTAGGCCTAGCCGGCATGCCTCGACGATATTCGGACTACCCAGATGCCTACACCCTGTGAAACACCCTATCCTCCATTGGCTCACTAATTTCAATAACAGCCGTAATTATGTTAGTATTTATCATCTGAGAAGCCCTGGCATCAAAACGAAAAATCCTACAGCCAGAACTAACAGCCACCAACATTGAATGAATCTATGGCTGCCCTCCCCCATACCACACTTTCGAAGAACCTGCTTTTGTCCAAATCCAAGAAAGGAAGGAATCGAACCCTCATACATTGGTTTCAAGCCAACCGCATCAAACCACCTATGCTTCTTTCTTATGAGATGTTAGTAGAACCATTACATAGCCTTGTCAAGACTAAATTACAGGTGAAAACCCCGTACATCTCTAAATGGCAAACCACTCACAACTCGGATTTCAAGACGCTTCATCCCCAATTATAGAAGAACTTGTTGAATTTCATGACCATGCCCTCATAGTTGCACTAGCAATCTGCAGCCTAGTACTTTACCTGTTAACCCTAATACTAATAGAAAAACTTTCCTCAAACACCGTGGACGCACAAGAAGTAGAATTAATTTGAACAATCCTACCGGCCATCGTTCTCATCCTACTCGCACTTCCATCACTTCAAATCCTATACATAATAGACGAAATCGATGAGCCCGACCTCACACTAAAAGCCATCGGACACCAATGATATTGGTCCTACGAATACACAGACTTCAAAGACCTGACATTTGACTCCTACATAATCCCGACAACAGAACTTCCACTAGGCCACTTCCGCCTCCTAGAAGTAGACCACCGAGTTGTTGTCCCGATAGAATCGCCGATCCGCATCATCGTCACTGCCAGTGATGTACTCCATTCCTGAGCAGTCCCAACACTAGGAGTAAAAACCGATGCCATCCCAGGACGACTTAACCAAACATCATTTATTGCCACCCGACCAGGCATTTTCTACGGTCAGTGCTCAGAAATCTGCGGAGCCAATCATAGCTACATACCAATTGTAGTAGAGTCCACTCCCCTCCCACACTTTGAGAACTGATCATCTCTTCTATCATCCTAACCATTAGGAAGCTATGTAACAGCACTAGCCTTTTAAGCTAGAGAAAGAGAACCGCCATCCTCCCTAATGGATATGCCACAACTCAACCCAAATCCATGACTATTTATCATAATCGTATCATGATTAACCTTCTCACTAATCATCCAACCCAAACTCCTATCCTTTTTACCCACCAACGCCCCCTCAGAAAAAACCTCAGCACCCACAAAAACTTCCCCCTGACTCTGACCATGAACCTAAGCTTCTTCGACCAATTTATAAGCCCCTACCTGCTAGGAATCCCACTAATCCTCGTCTCCCTGACATTCCCAGCCCTACTATTTCCCTCCCCCCGTAACCGATGAATCACCAACCGCACATCCACACTACAATCATGGCTGATTTATACAACTACAAAACAACTAATAACCCCACTAAACAAAAAAGGCCATAAATGAGCCCTCATCCTGTCATCACTAATAATCTTCCTTCTCTCAATCAACCTCCTAGGACTTCTTCCCTACACGTTCACTCCAACCACACAACTATCTATAAACCTAGCACTAGCCTTCCCCCTATGACTCGCTACCCTACTCACAGGCCTACGAAACCAACCATCTGCCTCATTAGGACACCTCTTACCCGAAGGCACACCCACCCCCCTGATCCCCGCCCTAATCATAATCGAAACCACTAGCCTACTAATCCGACCACTAGCCCTAGGAGTTCGCCTCACAGCTAACCTCACAGCGGGCCATCTACTAATCCAACTTATCTCAACTGCCACCGCAGCCTTATTTTCTATTATACCTGCCGTGTCCGCCCTAACCGCATGCGTGCTACTGCTGCTAACCATCCTAGAAGTAGCAGTAGCCATAATCCAAGCTTACGTCTTTGTACTCTTACTAAGCTTATACTTACAAGAAAACATTTAATGGCCCACCAAGCTCATTCCTACCACATAGTAGACCCAAGCCCATGACCCCTTTTAGGAGCAGCCGCCGCCCTACTCACTACATCAGGACTCATCATGTGATTCCACCACAACTCCTCAGACCTATTATCCCTCGGCCTCCTCTCTATACTGCTAGTAATACTTCAATGATGGCGAGATATCGTTCGAGAAGGAACATTCCAAGGCCACCACACTCCAACAGTCCAAAAAGGCCTTCGATACGGAATAATTCTATTCATCACCTCCGAAGCTTTCTTCTTTCTAGGCTTCTTCTGAGCATTCTTCCACTCAAGCCTAGCACCCACCCCCGAATTAGGGGGGCAATGACCACCCGTAGGAATCCAGCCATTAAACCCAATGGACGTTCCACTATTAAATACAACCATTCTTTTGGCCTCCGGCGTTACCGTGACATGAGCCCACCACAGCATCACAGAAGGCCACCAAAAACAAGCAACCCAAGCATTAACTCTCACAGTCCTTCTAGGACTATACTTCACAATCCTACAAGCAATAGAATACCACGAAGCCTCATTCTCAATCGCCGATGGTGTTTACGGCTCCACATTTTTCGTTGCCACAGGGTTCCATGGCCTGCACGTAATCATTGGGTCCTCCTTCTTAATCATTTGCCTCCTACGCCTAATTAAATTCCACTTTACACCAAGCCACCATTTCGGCTTCGAAGCAGCAGCATGATACTGGCATTTCGTAGACGTTATCTGATTATTCCTCTACATAACCATCTACTGATGAGGATCTTGCTCTTCTAGTATATCTATTACAATTGACTTCCAATCCTTAAAATCTGGTGCAACTCCAGAGAAGAGCAATTAACATAATTACATTTATACTCGCCCTATCACTTGCACTAACCGCCATTTTAATCTCACTAAACTTCTGACTCGCCCAAATCACCCCAGACTCAGAAAAGCTATCACCGTACGAATGCGGATTTGACCCACTAGGATCCGCTCGACTACCCTTCTCCGTCCGATTCTTTCTCAGTAGCCATCCTATTCCTACTATTCGACCTTGAAATTGCCCTTCTCCTCCCCCTACCATGAGCAATGCAACTTCAATCCCCCACTACTACCCTAACCTGAACCTTCACTATCATCCTCCTGCTTACCCTAGGACTAATTTACGAATGATCTCAAGGAGGCCTAGAATGAGCCGAATAAACAGAAAGTTAGTCTAACCTAAGACAGCTGATTTCGACTCAGCAAATCATAGTTTAACCCTATGACCTTCTTAATGTCATTAATACATCTAAGCTTTTACTCAGCATTCACGCTAAGCACACTAGGGCTAGCATTCCACCGGACCCACCTAGTCTCCGCCCTACTATGTTTAGAAAGCATAATACTCTCCATATACATCGCACTGTCAATATGACCAGCCGAGAATCAAGCCACATCTTCCACCCTACTGCCAATCTTAATACTTGCATTCTCAGCCTGCGAAGCAGGCACCGGTCTGGCCATACTAGTAGCCTCCACACGGACACATGGCTCAGACCACCTACACAACCTAAACCTACTACAATGCTAAAAATCATCCTACCAACAATAATACTCCTCCCCACTGCACTTCTATCTCCACAAAAGTTTCTATGAGTCAACACCACCGTGCACAGCCTCATAATCGCCACCCTAAGCCTCCAATGAATCTTACCCTCATACTACCCCTACAAAAACCTAACTCAATGAACCGGAATTGATCAAACTTCCGCACCCCTGATAGTCCTCTCATGCTGACTCCTCCCCCTAATAATTTTAGCGAGCCAAAACCACTTACAACACGAACCTCCTACCCGCAAACGAACCTTTATCACTACCTTAACCATAATCCAACCGTTCATCATCCTAGCCTTTTCAACCACAGAGCTAACCCTATTCTACATCTCATTCGAAGCCACATTAATCCCTACCTTAATCCTTATCACACGATGAGGAAACCAACCAGAACGTCTAAGCGCAGGCATCTACCTACTATTCTACACCCTAATCAGCTCCCTCCCACTTCTAGTAGCCATCCTTCACCTCCACGCACAGATCGGGACACTCAATCTTACGATCCTAGAGCTCACTCCCCCTCTAACCCCTCCAAATCCATGGACAAACCTCCTATCCAACCTAGCCCTCCTAACAGCATTCATAGTAAAAGCGCCCTTGTACGGACTTCACCTGTGACTACCAAAAGCCCACGTAGAAGCCCCAATCGCAGGCTCAATATTACTAGCAGCCCTACTTCTTAAGCTTGGTGGGTACGGCATTATACGAATCACCCTACTGACAGGCCCAATCCCTAACACCTTATGCTACCCCTTCCTCGCACTAGCCCTCTGAGGAGCCCTCATAACCAGCTCAATTTGTCTTCGACAAACAGACCTAAAATCACTAATCGCCTACTCCTCCGTCAGTCATATGGGCCTAGTCATTGCTGCAAGCATAATCCAAACACACTGATCGTTTTCAGGGGCAATAATATTAATAATCTCCCACGGACTAACCTCATCAATACTGTTCTGCCTAGCTAACACAAACTACGAACGAACCCACAGCCGGATCCTCCTCCTCGCCCGAGGCCTCCAACCTCTCCTTCCACTAATAGCAACTTGATGACTTCTAGCCAACCTAACAAACATAGCCCTCCCACCAACAACTAACCTAATAGCTGAGCTAGCCATTATAATCGCACTCTTCAACTGATCCCCCCTAACCATCCTCATAACCGGGGCTGCAACATTCCTAACCGCCTCATATACACTATTCATATTCACCACCACCCAACGGGGTCCACTCCCAACTCACATTTCACACATGCAAAACTCAACCACGCGAGAGCACCTACTAATAACCCTTCACATCATTCCACTCCTCCTACTGATCCTAAACCCCAACCTAATCTCCAGATATCTCCTCATGCAAGTATAGTTTAACCAAAACATTAGCCTGTGATTCTAAAAATAGAAGTTAAATTCTTCTTACCTGCCGAGGGGAGGTCTAAACCAACAAGAACTGCTAACTCTCGCACCTGAGCTTAAAACCTCAGTCCCCTTGCTTTTAAAGGATAACAGTTAATCCACTGGTCTTAGGAACCACCCATCTTGGTGCAAATCCAAGTAAAAGTAAGAATAAAACCCGCAATAACACTGAACACACTCACACTACTCACAGTCCTCATCATCTTACTACCCATCCTACTTCCACTCACATCAAAAACCCTAAAAAACTCCCCTCACACCATTACATATGCCGTAAAAACCGCCTTCTTTGCAAGCCTACTCCCAATAACCCTATTCATCTACTCAGGAACAGACAACATTACTTCCAACTGAGAATGAAAATTCATTATAAATTTTAAAATCCCCCTTAGCCTAAAAATAGACCAATACTCTATAATATTCCTACCCATTGCCCTCTTCGTAACATGATCCATCCTACAATTTGCATCATGATACATAATATCTGACCCCCATATTACAAAATTCTTCTCATACCTACTAGCATTCCTAATCGCTATACTCACACTAACTATCGCCAATAACATATTCTTACTGTTCATTGGATGAGAGGGCGTAGGGATCATATCATTCCTGCTAATCAGCTGATGATACGGACGAGCCGAAGCCAACACCGCCGCCCTCCAGGCCGTCCTATACAACCGAATCGGGGATATTGGACTAATCTTAAGCATGGCATGACTAGCTTCGACTCTAAATACCTGAGAACTCCACCAACTCCCCCCCTCACAGATTCCAACCCTCCCCCTATTAGGCCTCATCCTTGCCGCCACAGGAAAATCCGCCCAATTTGGCCTCCACCCTTGACTACCAGCCGCAATGGAAGGCCCAACTCCAGTCTCCGCCCTACTCCACTCTAGTACTATAGTGGTAGCCGGAATCTTCCTACTCATCCGAACCCATCCCCTACTATCAACCAACCAAACAACCTCAACCATCTGCCTCTGCCTAGGAGCCCTAACAACACTATTTGCTGCTACCTGCGCACTGACCCAAAACGACATTAAAAAAATTATCGCCTTCTCCACATCAAGCCAGCTAGGACTAATAATAGTCACCATCGGACTCAACCTCCCCCAACTTGCCTTTCTACATATTTCGACCCATGCCTTCTTTAAAGCTATGCTATTTCTATGTTCTGGTTCAATCATCCACAGCCTCAACGGAGAACAAGATATCCGAAAAATAGGGGGGCTACAGAAAATACTACCTACGACAACCGCCTGCCTAACTATTGGCAACCTAGCCCTCATAGGAACCCCATTCCTAGCAGGATTTTACTCAAAAGACTTAATCATTGAAAACTTAAACACCTCCTACCTAAACACCTGGGCACTCCTACTAACTCTCCTCGCTACCTCATTTACCGCTACCTACAGCACTCGAATAGCCCTGCTCGTACAGACACATTCTACACGCATCCCTGCAATTACACCAGTAAACGAGAACGATCCCGCAATTACATCCCCCATCTTACGTCTCGCCTTCGGCAGCATCTTCGCGGGCCTATTAATCACCTCATACTTAACCCCCCACAACACACCACCAATAACAATACCAACAATCACAAAAACCGCAGCCTTAATCGTCACAACAATAGGAATCATCCTCGCCTTAGAACTCTCAAACATAAATCTAACCTTAATCCAACCAAAACAAAACATATACCTAAACTTCTCCTCTTCACTAGGATACTTCAACCCCCTAACCCACCGACTCTCATCAAAGGCCCTCCTGAACAACGGACAAAAAATCGCATCCCACCTTATCGACCTATCCTGATACAAAAAAATAGGACCAGAGGGCCTAGCCAACCTACAACTAATAGCAACCAAAACATCAACCACAATACACTCTGGTCTAATCAAAACATACTTAGGCTCCTTTGCCCTATCAATCCTAATCATCCTCCTAACAACATAAACCAAAACCCCCAATGGCCCTCAATCCACGAAAATCCCACCCACTACTAAAAATAGTCAACGACTCACTAATCGACCTTCCCACACCATCAAACATTTCAGCCTGATGAAACTTTGGCTCACTCCTAGGCCTGTGCCTAATAACACAAATTCTAACAGGCCTGCTACTAGCCATACACTACACTGCAGACACCACCTTAGCCTTCACATCAGTTGCCCACACATGCCGAAACGTGCAGTATGGATGATTAATCCGAAACCTCCACGCAAATGGTGCCTCTTTCTTTTTCATCTGCATTTACCTCCACATCGGGCGAGGATTCTACTATGGCTCCTACCTGTACAAAGAAACCTGAAACACAGGAGTTATTCTTCTACTCACCCTAATAGCAACAGCCTTCGTAGGCTACGTCCTGCCCTGAGGACAAATGTCATTCTGAGGGGCTACAGTAATTACCAACCTATTCTCAGCCATCCCTTACATCGGCCAAACCCTCGTAGAATGAGCCTGAGGTGGATTCTCAGTAGACAACCCCACACTTACTCGATTCTTCGCTCTCCACTTCCTACTGCCCTTCGTAATCGCAGGCCTGACCCTAGTCCACCTAACCTTCCTCCATGAAACCGGCTCTAACAACCCCCTAGGCATTACATCAAACTGCGACAAAATCCCTTTCCACCCCTACTTCTCCACAAAAGACATCCTAGGCTTCCTGCTAATAATAACCCCCCTACTAACCCTAGCCATATTCTCCCCCAACCTCCTAGGAGACCCAGAGAACTTCACCCCAGCCAACCCCCTAGTTACACCCCCGCATATTAAACCAGAATGATATTTCCTATTCGCATACGCCATTCTCCGATCCATCCCCAACAAACTGGGAGGCGTCCTGGCCCTCGCTGCCTCCGTCCTAATCTTATTCCTCAGCCCCTTCCTACACAAATCAAAGCAACGCACAATAACATTCCGCCCACTCTCTCAACTCCTCTTCTGAATCTTAGTGGCAAACCTAGCTATCCTCACCTGGGTTGGAAGCCAACCAGTGGAACACCCATTCATTATTATTGGCCAAATCGCCTCACTAACCTACTTTACCATCCTCCTCATCCTCTTCCCCCTCATAAGCGCCCTAGAAAACAAAATACTTAACTACTAATAATACTCTAATAGTTTATAAAAACATTGGTCTTGTAAGCCAAAGACTGAAGGCCACTCCCCTTCTTAGAGTTACCACCCAACAACTTATCAGAAAAAAAGGACTTAAACCTCTATCTCCAACTCCCAAAGCTGGCATTTTTCATTAAACTATTCTCTGACCCCCCCGCGCCGCAAACATTTAAACAGCTCGAATAGTCCCACGTGACAATCCCCGCACAAGCTCCAACACAACAAACAGCGTCAACAACAACCCCCACCCCCCAACTAGGAATAACCCTACTCCCCAAGAATAAAACAGCGCCGCCCCCGCGAAATCCATTCGAACAGAAAATATCCCTGCCCCATCAACAGTCCCCACCCCAAACTTTCACCCTCCAACAGGACCTCCTACTACTACTCCCAGCATCAACACCAACACAAAACCAAGTCCATAACCCATAACTCGCCAATCTCCCCATGCTTCCGGGAATGGATCCGCTGCTAAAGATACAGAATAGACAAAAACCACCAACATCCCCCCTAAATACACCATAAACAGCACCAAGGATACGAAAGAGACCCCCAAACTCACCAATCACCCACAACCCACGACAGAAGACAATACCAGACCCACAACCCCATAATAAGGCGATGGATTAGATGCAACCGCCAACCCTCCAAGCACAAAACATAACCCCAAGAAAAACATAAAGTACACCATAAATTCCTACTTGGCCTTTATCCAAGATCTGTGGCTTGAAAAACCACCGTTGTCTTGTTCAACTATAGAAACTTCGTATGCCCCCCTTCCCCCCATTTATAATGGGATTTCTCTCCTCGAGAATTTTTTTAATTGCCTATGTCTATTTTGCATTTCATATTCTTGTCCCCATCTCATTAATCCATGTTATATCCAAAGTAGGCTATTTAACTAATACATAACCCATAGAAAACCTTGATCAGACATAATAGATACCTTAAGTCCATTCATACCAAAATTACTAAAACATGTAATGTCATTCCAAAGTAGAACACCTAGAATATACTAAAACCATAGAGATTATCGTAATGTACATAACACATCTCACTCGGATACGAGGAGAACTTTCAAAGGACTTGCAAGCTTAATGTTGTCAGGACAATACAACTACACACAACTCTCGCCGTGCCGGTAGCTTACGGACTGGGTTATTTATTAATAGGTCTTCTCACGTGAAATCAGCAACGCACCGCATGAAATACTCTACGTTACCAGCTTCAGGCCCATACTTTCCCCCTAAACCCCTCGCACGACTTGCACTTTTGCGCCACTGGTTCCTATGTCAGGGCCATCAATTGGTTGTCTCCCTAACGTTTCTCTTCACAAGACATTTGGTTACACCTTGTATTCATCTCTCTCTTAATCGCGGCATGGTTCCCTTCTCTTTGGCTGTTGGTTCTCTTTTTTTTCTGGGTAACTTCAACGGACCCCCCGGTGGCTAATCGCGGAACATACAATCTCTTGACCTGGGCATCAATGGCCCCCGGGCCTTTTCTCTCCTTCAAGAATTGCTGAATGAGACGGTTGGCGTATTAGCGGTCTCAACCTGACACTGATGCACTTTAAATAGCATCTGGTTATGGAGCGTCCACTATCTTATTAAGCTATGTTGCTTTTTAGTTTATGGTCGCTGGACATATTTTACAATTTTTACACTTCCTCTAACTTTCTAAACAACACCACTGGGTTTCTAAGTTATAATTTCATCACCGTTCATCACATTTTCATCGTGTATTTCATCTTTCAATTTTAATTCGTCTTCAACACTGAAGTTACATTAAAAAATAACCATCGTTTATCATCGTGTTTATCATGTTAATTTTTACACAAAAACATCATAAAACTATTAATGAAACCTCCCTAATAGTAACCGACCAGACGAAAACAACAAACAAACAAACAAACAAACAAACAAACAAACAAACAAACAAACAAA